GGTGTACTCAAAAAAATCTGGATTGATAACTAAAAAAAAGAACAAAAATCTGACATGTCATGATACATATAGTGGTGGGGGATTATGGGACAAAAAATAAACCCGCTTGGGTTCCGACTTGGTACAACACAAAGTCATCATTCTCTTTGGTTTGCACAGCCAAAAAATTATTCGGAAGGTCTACAAGAAGATCAAAAAATACGAAACTGTATTAAGAATTATGTACAAAAAAATATGAGAATATCCTCCGGTGTTGGCGTTGAGGGAATTGCACGGATAGAGATTCAAAAAAGAATTGATCTAATTCAAGTCATAATTTATATAGGATTCCCAAAATTCTTAATAGAAAATAGACCGCGGAGAGTCGAAGAATTGCAGATGAATGTACAAAAAGAACTTCATTGTGCGAACCGAAAACTAAACATTTCTATTACACGAATTGCAAATCCTTATGGACACCCTAATATTCTTGCAGAATTTATAGCCGGCCAATTAAAGAATAGAGTTTCTTTTCGCAAAGCAATGAAAAAAGCTATTGAATTAACCGAGCTGGCGAATACAAAAGGAATTCAAGTACAAATTGCGGGACGTATCGACGGAAAAGAAATTGCACGCGTCGAATGGATCAGAGAAGGTAGGGTTCCTCTACAAACCATTGGAGCTAAAATTGATTATTGTTCCTATACAGTTCGAACTATATACGGGGTATTAGGAATCAAAATTTGGATATTTGTAGACGAAGAATAATAAGACTTTACGTGTTTTTACATTATACCCAGTAATAGACAAAAAAAGAAAAACCCTTTTATTCTTTTTATGTTCAAGCAAAACAAAAAAAGAGCAATTCTGCAATTCTAGAGGGTTCAATAAAAATTCGATTGATTATTTTATATAATTGCTATGCTTAGTGTGTGACTCGTTGGTTTTTTTAGGGCTAGGATTCAAAAAACGGACCAGGGCCCAGAGTATGAACTAATAACTATAGCACCAATAACCAACTCATTGCTTCGCATTATCTGGATCCAAAGAACCAGTCAAGATAAAGATATAATATATTGGACATATCGTTGTAGCAACTGAAATCTTTTTTTGCATAAAGATAAAAAAACCAATCGGATTATGAGTTGTGAAGCTCTAAGTCGGAAAGCAAAATAGAAAAAAATTATTCGGATAAGTGGAAGGATGAGAGAAAGAGAGAACGGAAATATCAATGATATATGATTCCAATCTGTAAGGTCGATGAGTCATCTCATAAAACGCAGTGTAATAAAGCATAAATTCAATAATGATTCATGCATAATTAGATGAATCCGCTTATAGAACAAAAAAATCAAGAGCCTCGAGCCAATAAAGACTGAGAAAATTGACTTAAGAAAAAAGGACTCCGCCGGAAAATTCAGACCTAACCATTAATCGAGAAGCAATGGGAACGATATAACCCGTGAATGCAGAAGATTCTATTGAAAATGAATCTTAATGATTCATTGGGTGGGATGGCGGAACAAACCAGGGACCTCCTCTTTTATTCTTTTATTTTGAGAGGTTGTGAACTAACCCTATAACTGAAATAGATATGGAAAGAGTAAATATTCGCCCGCGAAAGTTTTTTTTTATTAGATTGATACATTTTTGTTGATCCCATATGATAAAAGGAAAAACAAAAGAAAGATTTTTTTATAACGATAACGTTATAAAAAAAGACATTGACATTATCTAGAAATAGAATACATGTTTAATTAAATAATATCTAAACACGCTAGACAAATTTCGAATAGATTAACGAATTGATTAATTAGATGCAATTTCAAAGAATCCTATGATTCAGCATATTATTCATTAAACACATGTATATCTTGATAAAACCTGTTTTAGTCGTTTCATTCGCGAGGAGCTGGATGAGAAGAAACTCTCATGTCCAGTTCTGTAGTAGAGATGGAATTGAAAAAGAACCATCAACTATAACCCAAAAAGAACAAGATTCCGTAAACAACATAGAGGAAGAATGAAAGGAATATCTTATCGAGGTAATCATATTTCTTTTGGTAGATATGCTCTTCAAGCACTTGAACCCGCTTGGATTACATCTAGACAAATCGAAGCAGGGCGCCGAGCAATGACACGAAATGTACGCCGTGGCGGAAAAATATGGGTACGTATATTTCCAGACAAACCAGTTACAGTAAGACCCACGGAAACCCGTATGGGTTCAGGGAAAGGATCCCCAGAATATTGGGTAGCTGTTGTTAAACCGGGTAGAATACTTTATGAAATGGGTGGAGTAGCCGAAAATATAGCCCGAAAGGCTATTTCAATAGCGGCGTCCAAAATGCCTATAAGAACTCAATTCATTATTTCTGGATAGAAATGTAGAACCAAAGGAAAGAAGTCTTGTGTATAAAAAAAACAATTGCAGGGTTTTCTTTCTTTTTTTTTTTTTTTACTTTGTCCTTTGCTTTATTTTCCATTAAAAAAACAGATAAAAAAAAATGATATGATTCAACCTCAAACCCATTTGAATGTAGCAGACAATAGCGGGGCACGACAATTGATGTGTATTCGAATAATAGGAGCTAGTAATCGCCGATATGCTCATATTGGTGATGTTATTGTTGCTGTGATAAAAGAAGCAGTACCAAATACGCCTCTAGAAAGATCAGAAGTGATCAGAGCTGTAATTGTACGTACTTGTAAAGAACTCAAACGCGATAACGGTATAATAATACGATATGATGACAATGCTGCAGTTGTCATTGATCAAGAAGGAAATCCAAAAGGAACCCGAGTTTTTGGCGCGATCGCCCGGGAATTGAGACAGTTAAATTTTACTAAAATAGTTTCATTAGCACCTGAGGTATTATAATATGAGACCGTGAGATAGTGATAGTATTTAAATAAAATAGATAAATTAGTAGATTATGTCTCACGCATATACTTTTAAGAATTTTCTTTAATAATTTTTATAAAAAAAGAACATGCTTATTATATCCAAATTCGGAAGCAACAATAATTTTCGTTTATCATGGGTAAGGACACTATTGCTGACATAATAACTTCTATACGAAATGCTGACATGGATCGAAAGGGAACGGTTCGAATAGCATCTACTAACATGACCAAAAACATTGTTAAAATACTTTTACAAGAGGGTTTTCTCGAAAACGTAAGGAAACTTGTAGAAAATAACAAATATTTTTTGGTTTTAACCCTACGACATAGAAGGAATAGAAAAGGACCATATAGAACTCTTTTAAATTTAAAACGAATAAGTCGACCTGGTCTCCGAATCTATTCTAACTATCAACGAATTCCTAGAATTTTAGACGGGATGGGGATTGTAATTCTCTCTACTTCTCGGGGTATAATGACAGACCGAGCAGCTCGGCTAGAAGGAATCGGCGGAGAAATTTTGTGCTATATATGGTAACTTTTCTGCTATCCGAATTGTATCTGTAACTTCCTGTTTGTGAAAAAAACGAATAAAAAAACCAAGTTGTCTAATATCACGCCTTCCTACATTAGTTGATACTTCAAGGAGGGTTTGTCTGGAATAAAAGAAGAAAAATGGATTCATGAAGGTTTAATTACTGAATCACTTCACAATGGTATGTTCGGGGTTCGTTTAAATAATGAAGTCAGATTCTAAGTTCTGTTTCAGGAAGGATCCGACACTCTTTTATACATATACTACCAGGAGATAGAATCAAAATTTAAGTAAGTCATTATGATTCAAACGGGGGGGGGGCGCAGAATTTCTAGACCCCACAACAAAGATTCGAATGGTTCGGTTGGTTCGATGGTTTTTCAAGATTCCTTTCATGAGGATCCAATTCACGGTTCAAAAATTTCAAGAAACTTATTTTCTTCCAATCAGTAAAGTAGATTCGAAATTCAGTTAAGGAATAACAATTATGAAAATAAGAGCCTCCGTTCGTAAAATTTGTGAAAAATGCCGACTGATCCGTAGAAGGGGACGCATTGTAGTAATTTGTTCCAACCCGAGACATAAACAAAGACAAGGATAATCTTTTGAAAAGGGACTCTCTAAAGGAACCGATGAACAAATCAAAATAAAAGATCTGTTTTGACATGAAATGGATATATCCATATATCTCTGACTTATATTTCGGAAATGATAAAATATGGGAAAATCTATACCAAGAAGCGGTGCACGTAGGACTGGACGTGCGGGTTCACGTAAAAGTGCACGGCGAATACCAAAGGGCGTTATTCATGTTCAAGCAAGTTTCAACAACACCATTGTGACGGTTACAGATGTACGGGGTCGGGTTATTTCTTGGTCCTCCGCCGGTACTTGTGGATTCAGGGGTACAAGAAGAGGGACACCTTTTGCTGCTCAAACCGCAGCAGGAAATGCTATTCGAGCAGTAACAGATCAAGGTATGCAACGAGCAGAAGTCATGATAAAAGGTCCGGGTCTCGGAAGAGATGCAGCATTACGCGCTATTCGTCGAAGTGGTATACTTTTAAGTTTCGTAAGGGATGTAACCCCTATGCCACATAATGGCTGCAGACCCCCTAAAAAAAGGCGAGTGTAGAAATAAACATTGAAGAGATTTCAAGAGAAATAAATGACTCAAAAATCTGACAAATAATATTACTATGGTTCGAGAGAAATTAAAAGTATCTACTCGGACACTACAGTGGAAATGTGTTGAATCAAGAGCAGACAGTAAGCGTCTTTATTATGGACGCTTTATTCTGTCTCCACTTATGAAAGGTCAAGCCGACACAATAGGCATTGCGATGCGAAGAGCTTTGCTTGGAGAAATCGAAGGAACATGTATTACACGCGCAAAATCTGAGAAAATCCCGCATGAATATTCTACCATAGTAGGTATTCAAGAATCAGTACATGAAATTTTAATGAATTTGAAAGAAATTGTATTGAGAAGTAATCTATATGGAACTCGTGACGCGCTTATTTGTGTCAAAGGTCCTGGATATGTAACTGCTCAAGACATCCTCTTACCACCTTCTGT